AAGGCTTTTTTCGAGCCTTACTTGTTGTGTAATGTAACATAGTAAGTATCCTTTTTCAATCGGGAGAGATGGCTGAGTGGACTAAAGCGTCGGATTGCTAATCCGTTGTACGAGTTATCCGTACCGAGGGTTCGAATCCCTCTCTTTCCAGTTCCGGCGATGACTTGGAATTTTTTTCTTTTCTTTCAAATTTATCGAACTTCTTTAATTTTCATATTTTTCAATGTAGATTAAAATGTAGAAATGTAGAATAGTAAAATGCTAAGAACATTGAAAAATCAAGAAAAATCTTTTTTTTTTTTTTATTTATTTTTTATTCTTCACGTCCAGGATTACGCCCTGGATCATTAGATAAAAATCCAAAGATGAATAGAGAAACAAAGAATATCACTACTGTGTAAACAAAGAGTTTGAGAGTAAGCATTATAAAATCTCCAAGATCTTTTTTGGTTTGGAAAAAAAAATAGATTCTCTATTTTTATACCACATATGCAATTTTAACACCAAGACAGGGAGTGGTTTCTAGAAATAGAAGAGTGGTTTCTAGAAATAGAAAATAATTTTTCTAAATTCATTTGTACTAAAAGTCGAGTCTTTCATTGCCAAATTATTTTTCATACCGAAAATTAGATATTTTTTCATAACTACAAAAAGGATTCTAAACTCTAATAGGATCTGCAATGGAAAAAAAGTTTAGAATGAGAAAAAAATGGGGTGATCCAGAATTCTCGCGTTTCTATTTTTTATATTTATAGAATAACTTCATAATTTCAATATTTGAATTAAGAGCTTATACTTTATACTATAAGACTTATCTGATCTTATCAATTACTATAATTTTTTTCTCGAATAAATCATAAATTATTCTAGGTAAATTATTCTAGGACAGCATTAAAGATCTCATCGAAAACTTACAGCAGCTTGCCAAACAAAGGCTAATAGAAAAAAGAGTACGGGGATTACTGGCATAACATCTATGATTGGATTCAAAAAAGCGTAGGCTTCGGGCAATTTTGTGAAGAAAAAATTGCTTGAATAAAGGGCAGAATTAATACAGATACAAATTAAACTCAAAATATTAAGCATAACAAACAGTTTGTTCTTGAAGATAATTCTATTTTGACTGAGTTATTAATATGTTATTGATAGAAAAGATATAAAAATGGATAAAAAATAAAGATAAAAAAAAGGGTAGACTAAAAACCTTTCTTTATTAAACTTTATTAAACTCACCCAATCAAAAATCCTTCAATTCTCAAATCAAAAAAGAATAGAGGAAATCATATTTTTATACAATATCTTAATTGAATTATATGTTATGATCAATAAATTCAATTTAATTCTATATCTACACATAGAAAAATCCGAACAACAAGCTAATATATTTTCTAGATATTTGGTGGGAATTGACGAAGAGCTAATACCAATATTAGTTTTTATTAGTGTTGAATAGAAATTCAAATGGGGCGTAGCCAAGTGGTAAGGCAACGGGTTTTGGTCCCGCTATTCGGAGGTTCGAATCCTTCCGTCCCAGCTATTCTATATATCAAAAATATTAAAAAAAAATAGGATCCTCCATTCCTTATTTGATTTAGAATTTAGCATTTCCCATAAAATGAAATTCGGGAAGTAGATAGGAGTTAATTAGTATTAGTAATGGAAGATATCTATTTCAATGCCTGTGCCTGTTATGTTAAATAATAAAGAAAATTAAAACAAAATTAAAACAAACAAAGAAACTACATATGAAACATATGTAGTTTCTTTTAACTAACCTCATTTTTTTTTCAGATATTTTTCTTTGGCTTTAATGAATAATTCTAAATCTATCTAACAATTGAGACGGGATTGATTCATATATCCTATTCACTTTTCAATTTACTTTAGGAAAAAATTTTAGAAAGACTCAAGTCAAGTCAAATAAACTACTCATAAAATGAAGAAATGCTTATATGTATGTATTTTTAGCATTTTATTAATACCCTTGTTTCCTTTCCGGTTTTGTAATGTAAAAAAAATGTGTCATCCCTTACTTAATTTCAATATTTACCATAGAATATCCAAAATGAATTTACGTAAAAATTCCTTAGTCTAGACAATTCTTTAGTCTATCCGAAAAATTGAATATTTTTTTTTACTATTGAATATTTTTTTTTACTATAGAATGCTAACATAATGATAAAAAATCGATTTTTACTCTTTTTTTTTTTATTTTTTTTAATTGTTAAATTTCAAATTGTTAAGTTAAATTGAATGCAATTCATTTTTTTGTTTTCGTCATTGTGTATTTTTTTCTCAATATATTCACATTTATATTGACAACAGTGTATCAAATAAATATAATTCGATCTGAGGTAATTGAATCTTTTCTGTGGATCTATTTATTCCTGTTCCATAGATTTTGTTTTTTCTTCATTCAAGTGATGGTTTTCTTCGATTTGTTGTAATACAAACGAAACGTTTCGTTTGATTGAAAAAAAATGTTCTAAATTATATTAGAAAGAATTCTATTAGAAAGAGTATTTCAAATTTGAAAATTTTATTCTATTTATATTCTATTCTATTTCTATTTTATTCTATTTATATTCTATAAATTATTCTATTTCTATTCTATTTCTATTTTATTCTATTTATATTCTATAAATTATTCTATTTCTATTCTATTTCTATTTTATTCTATTTATATTCTATAAATTATTCTATTTCTATTCTATTTCTATTTTATTCTATTTATATTCTATAAATAGAATAAAAAAAATGTATACGTATAAAATGTATACGTGTATAATAAATACGTGTATAATAAATAAATCAAAAATCTAAGTAGAATACTAAGTGGAAAACATAAATAGTAAATATAAAGAAGACATAAATAGAATAAAAATAGAATAAATCCAAATAATAACATAGAAAAAAATAGAAAAAATAGAAAAAAATAGAAGAATCGATAGCGTAAGAGCCAAAAGGAAGAAGTGGTCTATAAAATTGACTTTAACTTGAATCTATAATCTATATTTAATTTATCTATATTTTTTTTTATCTCTTCTTTTTTTTTATGTTCAGATTTTATGTTCAGAATTGATTCAATTTTTTTTTTTTCATTTCTTTTCATTTTATTTAATTTCTTGTTAGTTTTAGTTTAATGCTAGTTTAATGTTTTGATTGTGTCATGTGCTTCAATTTCTTTATTTATTTTGATTCTGGCTGTATCTATCGAATTTCATTTTTTTTTTGGGGGGGGGTTGCTAACTCAATGGTAGAGTACTCGGCTTTTAAGTGCGGCTAATATCTTTTACGCATTTGTATGAAGAAAGGGATTCGTCCATACCATCGGTATAGTTTGAAAGACCACGACTGATCCTGAAAGGAATGAATGGAAAAAACAGCATGTCGTATCAATGGAGAATTCCGAGAATATTGAATTTTTGTCGGATCGGATCGGTCCAAACCTTATTTGAATTCTTGGTGCGGAACATAATAAACGAATTCAAGGTTGGGTCAAGTGAATAAATGGATAGAGCCCTGCGGTTCCAATTATAAGGAAAAAAAGCAACGAGTTTACGTTCTTAATTTGAACGATTATCCGATCTAATTAGACGTTAAAAAAAATTAGTGCCTAATGCGGGAAAGGCTTTTCTGTGAGCAAATTTTCGATTTGATTTTAATGAGTCCTAACTATTAGCTATTCCCCACTATGAGGGGGAGATGCATGTGTAGAAGAAAGAGTATATTGATAAAGATATTTTTTTTTTCCAAAATCAAAAGAGCGGTTGGCTTGAAAAAATAAAGGATTTCTAATCATTTTTTTTTATCTTTTTATCTTATAATGAACATAAACCAATTAGATGGAAAAAAGAGAGGATGGGAGTCCGCGGATGAGTTTACCTATTTCCTTTCCGAGGTATCTATTCTTTTCTATCATACTACTTTGTTTTTACTGTATCGCACTATGTATCATTTAATAACCCAATAAAAATCCTCTATCCTTGCTTCAATCCAATTTAATTTCAAATACAAAATGGAGGAATATCAAAGATATTTAGAACTAGATAGGTTTCGAAAAAAGAACTTCCTATACCCATTTATCTTTCGGGAGTATATTTATACATTTGCTCATGATCACAGTTTAAACGGATCTACTTTTTTGGAAAATTTAGGTTATGACAATAAATCTAGTTTATTATTATTAATTGTAAAACGTTTTATTACTCGAATGTATCAACAGACTCATTTGATTATTTCTGCTAATGATTCTAATCAAAATCCATTTTTTAGGTACAACAAGAATTTAGATTATCAAATGATATCAGAAGGCTTTGCAGTTATTGTGGAAATTCCATTTTCCCTACGATTAGTATCTTCCTTGGAAAGGTCAGAGATAGTAAAATCTCATAAATTCCGATCAATTCATTCCATATTTCCTTTTTTAGAGGACAAATTTCCACATTTAAATTATGTGTCAGATGTATTAATACCCTACCCCATCCATCTAGAAAAATCGGTTCAAATGCTTCGCTATTGGGTGAAAGATCCCCCCTCTTTACATTTATTACGACTCTTTTTTCATGAGTATTGGAATTTGAACAGTTTTATTATTCCAAAGAAATCAATTTCTATTTTTACAAAAAGTAATCCAAGATTTTTCTTGTTCCTATATAATTCTCATGTATATGAATATGAATACATCTTCTTTTTTCTCCGTAACCAATCCTTTCATTTACGATCAACATTTTCTCGAGTATTTCTTGAACGAATTTATTTCTATGGAAAAATAGAACAATTTGCGGAACTCTTTGCGAATGATTTTCAGGCCATCCTATCGTTTTTCAAGGATCCTTTCATGCATTATGTTAGATATCAAGGAAAATCCATTTTGGCTTCAAAAGATGGGCCTCTTCTGATGAAAAAATGGAAATATTATCTTGTACATTTATGTCAATTTCATTTTTATGTGTGGTTTCAACCAGAAAAGATCTATATAAATTCATTATCTAAGCATT